AAGAGCTAGAAGAGAAGTCGTCTGATCAGGACAGGAAATGATAACGGGTCGAATAGCGCTCCAGGCGGGAGAAATGAGCAAGCAAAGAGACTCACATGTTGGTTCACCAAGTGAAAGAAGTAATTCTACAGAGGTACTGGCGTGAGAACCCACCCGAGTTGGTAACCCTACACTTTCACCTACGATTTCTCCTTCGTCTTCTTCGCTTAGGCTTTCTTTGGGACCTCGCCTTTCTGGACCTAGCCTTAGAACAGGACCGAGTCTTGCTTCTAGCTTTGAACCAGCGATAGGGACAACCTCGGCTTTCGAACCGAACTATTTAGCTGCTTTGCCTTCAGCTTTTGAACCTTAGACTTCAACCACAGGCACTGGCTCACTGCCTCGAACTAGCTCACAGGCTTGACTCTCCCTGCTACGTACGAGACAGGAGACGAGACTGGGCCGACTGCTTAGACGAAAACAAGAAATGAAAAACCCGTTCCCGATTGCCTTTGATTCTCTTCTCTGAACTGCTCTTAGGCTAAGATTGAGTTGAATCCGCTTCTCTTCCGTCTTTCTCAGCTCGAGTTTCTGTTGCCGAAGCTGTCTTTCAGCCCTTCCTTTCATAAGATAGAGCAAAACCCGCGGTTACTTCGTCAATGCGCCTTATTCCTTTGTTTGAATGCTTAAGCCTAGAAAGATCATTCGTTAAGCAGACGGGTAGAATATGATAAGAAAGTCAATAGGAATTGTCTCTACTCTATCACCTTAAGGTTAAGGTTAAAAAGCGCGAGACTGAAGAAATTAGGCATCTGTAGCAAAGTCAGTAGCAAAGGAAGCAGTCCCAGGCCTTAGGGAATAGGGAATTTTCTCTATCGCCGGGTTGGGTTAGGAGAAAGAGTGAGTTTAGTGTGGTTAAGCTGGTACACCAAGCCTAAGCAGCTCAGCCGTTGAAGCGACTCTAAGCCAAAGAGACGGTCTATGGCGCTACCCCTACTGTCAGGGAGAGGGTGGTCTTTGTCCTCGAGGGAAGGAAGCGTAAGCCAAGCCAGCTTAACTAATGACTGGTCATTTTTACCGAGTTCGTTCCAACGACTACGACCGAGCCTTTTTTCTTTTCATCCTTCAAGCGAGAGAACCCTCTAGATGAAGGTCAAGCCTTTTACTAATATGTTCACCCCAGAATAAGATAGGAGCGTATGGCCCGGCTTTGAATGAGAAGGAGGGTCCCAAACGTGCTACTCCTTCGATTCTTTGCTTGCTGCCTTTCCTGCTAGGAAGAGATCAACTGCCTTATAGAGTTCCTTTTACAAACCTTACTCAAGAAAAGAAAGCAAGGAAAGAGAAGGAAGGACGGAGAGAGATCTTTACTTACTTACCGACCTAAGAGCAAGAGAGAATTACTTTAATAGTCAAAACAGGCTGAAAAGGACGCTGAAAACGGGGGCGAAAGGCCCTTATATGGGTGTAGCGGATTTTATCATCCTCTGCTCGTAAGGATACGGGGCACCGCCCTGAACCCTCATGAATTCCTTAATGTAAATATACTTCTGCTCTTTGTCGCTTAGCTTTCGCTGCTTCTTCATCCCCTTCTGCCTGAGAATACTCAATAACCTTCAATGGGTCTATTACCAACCTGATTTCCAAGTAAGTCGAGAACAGGTAGTCAACTTCGTGCTTCATAAAGAGAGCACTGAACTTAACCTAGCCCATCAAGGATGCATCGATACAATTTGAGAGAAATTGATTGCGCGAGATCAAGTCAAGTGAAAGAGCAATATGTTCGATTTTCATTGGTCTAGTATCGAGTCGTCTCGTCCTTTCATTCAAGAAACCCTGTTCTTGGTCCGGTGTCGCGCTCACACTTACTTGGGCGTGTCATGACTAAGGAGAACACTAGCGCATCTTTCTATCTAGCCAGTACACTCAGTGGTTTGCATCCTGGCACTTCGAGCAGCCTATTCAATAGCAATAGATCTGAAAGCCCCACAGCGTATTCTCTGTATTCGCTTGTGCTATTTATCGGAGGGTCCGTCCTAATGAGGCGAGGAAAGAAGGAAGGAGAAAAGAGTGGAGGAATGCGATGCTTCTTTGCCCAATAGATGCGTATAATACTTAAGGACGAGACTTCGTATCTTTTCTTTCTATCAGTAGTTCGTGTATCGACCCTTGTAGAGCAGCTAGACAGTGTCGTAAGAGCACAGGCATCCCTTCTCAAGCGAAAGAGTAATTCCTCGCTTTCAACAGAGTCTTCTGCTCGTGCTCGAGAGGCAGACCCAAAGGTCATAGCAGAAGGAAAGATTATGCAATGGCATCCTACCTGGTAGAGTTCTTAGTGGACCGAGAGTGGATCCTGCTGTCAAGCGACGTAAGCTTCACCGAAGTGATACCTGTGATCAAGAACAAGAGGGGCTATCTCCCATTGACCTGCTACGCCATGTGCAGATTCGATCTTAGCCTGCTGCCTATCAAGCTCAACCTTCCTATGGTATATGAGCCTTTATCGTGGACCCCATCTGTAAGAACGCCCGCGACCCTATCGGATCTTAGAGGTGGTTACCTAAGCGGACCCACAGTCGAGATCTATCATAGGTTTCAACTGCTAAGCACTCGTGATCTTTCACACTTCTATGTTCAGCTACATGATCCCGAGTACAGGAAAATGTGTGACATCATGAATCATCTTCAGTCACAAGCCTTTGAAATCAACACTCCATTCTTAGAGTTCGTAATGGAACACCGTCATAGCTTGGAGGAAGCCGGTCTTCTAATGCCACGGGAGTTGGCCCATGTAAACATGAAAGAGGCCTCGGACCTCTTGAAGGAATTCTATCTCAGCAACACGATGACCTGAAGTCAGCCCGTCTGTCTTCAACAAAGAAACTTAAAGCGCAGGAACTCCGATCGGTAAATGAGCTACCCCTCTGGCTGGGAGTTTAGTTCCGACTCCGATTCATAAAGTTTGGCTTTTCTCCTGTTAGACTATTCTATTATAACTGCTCCGAGAAGAAAGGAAGGGAATGAAGATGGCATCGAATAAGCTTCTGGCGGTGAAGGAATTGAATCAGAAGCTGTGGGACTTGAGGAATGAATGGCGTCCTTTGTTTTGACTGCCAAATGTCTTAGAGAAGGAGCTGGGGGGACGGTGGATGCTACGAATGCCCTGGTTCTTCTTACAGAGTAGGCAGCTTTTGCCTCAGTAGAAGATATACCCAGGGACAGTTAATCCGATCAATTGCTAGTGTTTTTCGAGGAATCCCCTGCTAGCTTCAGTTCTTTACGAAGTTTCTTCTCACATTGCATGGCGGGCCGCTCTAAGCCTTTTGATTTAAATTTTTACCCACCGCCCTTGAAAGGCTTTTGCTTAGCCACGCGTACCGGGTCGTGATCCGGACGAAAGAATTCTTCACCCAGAAAAACTCTAGCTATTGACTTGGATGTGTCCTCACTCACAAGAAAGCGCAAGTCCCATTTTGATACAGAAGTATGCCCAACAAACGAAAGGTTTCATGGTTTTCATGGTCTTGAGGAATTTTGGTTGACTATTAAGACTAGCCAGGAAGTACCAAAGAAGGATCATTTGGCATAGGCAGCGAGCCCCTACTAGGGCTGGTGGTTGGCTCGGAGTACCCCATAGTTGATTGTCAAAGATTCCTTCTGTACTTATAATTCTTATGCTTTGTCGGTATGACCACTGGACTTGCCCTTTGATTTTTGATGATACACCACCTTGTGGTCTCCTATTATTCATTGATAGTTGTATACTCAAATCTTCCGACCTGACTAAAGCGCTTCGCTCGTTCGGCTAGGAAAAGGATGATCAAAAGAGGGTCAGTCTTCTTCATTCGTACGGTCCAATTTCCCGCGGAGTAGTAATGACATGATCCTAGGCTTTCGTTTTCCCTTTTCGGGGACCCGGTATACTTCACACAAAACAATCCCTTTGGAGTAGGAGCTAACCCTGAATCAAAATCAATCCACTGGCATGCATACCTTGAATCTAGCCCGAATTGAGGACGTTGGAGCCCGAGCGGGGTGGTCCCGTGTTTTCGCTCTTGTAATCGGAATTGGAACTTTTTTTTGGCTAAAAAGCCATTGCAAGCCGTTTCCTGACGAAATCGATAACTAGCAGATAATGCAATGCCCACTGCGGCTTCGGAGGATGTGAACCGATCGTACGGACTATGCCCTTCCTTTGCTTTCATCCGTTTTCACGATTGCCAACGCTAGGGTAGTAGCATTATTGGATTCCCTAAAAAGAAGGAGGAAGCCTTGCCATTCACACTGAGTGGATGGAGGGAAGGGAAAAGATTCAAAGGATGGCGGTCCGCGGAGGGACTAGTTCCGTGCCATCAAGACAAGCCAGAGGGACGAAGAACCAAAGGATTGCTGTTTTCGGGAAGGTTTTTCCCATGCATCGGTTTTTGGTACCGGTAAGGTGACAGGCTTTCATGCTGGGCTATGTGAATTCTCTACGCTCAAACTAAAAATGATAAAGAAAAAAAAGACAGAATGAGATGGCTTTATCCGCATTTGAGGAAAAAGCCGGTATTAGCAAGAGTCGCTGCTAGTGCTAGAGGGACTCTGCTAGGCTTGCTAAGAAGGAGCTCCTCGAGTAAAAGCTCTTTTTCAAAGCAAAGACCGAGAAAGTAAATTGGCAGAAAGCATCAAAGTCGTCACACTTCTACAATTTCCAAGCGAACCGGGTATAGACCCATTGAGTTCAGAGTAAACTAAATTAAGTATTTCCTAGTTCTCCAACTTCCCAGTTTGGAATTTAAGACAAAGACTTAAGTGGGTTACCAGATATGTCTTTGTTTGCTTAGTGACCCCAACTCTGATATTTCAGAAAGTAAGAGGCCACTCACTCTAAACGGATCTCGCCTCGCTCCTTCCTTAGCTGGTTTCGGTTGTATGATGGAAGTGAAGATCTCGCAGAGCAGCATATTAGTAATTTCGAAATTGCCAGCGGAGACACTGCTCACGATGAGAGTTTGTTGCTGAAGCACTTTTCTGCGAGTCTTTCAGGTGTCGCATTCGATCTAGAGAAAAGAAAAGCTATTCTTCTTAGCAGTTGAACAATGAATCGCCCCCGGTCCGTCTCTATGCTGAATTACTGATTTTTCCCTTCTTCCCTCTGTGAACGTACCGAACCTTCATCCTTTATTATGCGCATTCGCTAGAGAAGGAATCTAGATAGCCATCAACCTTATGGCTGAGATTACCTAGACGTTAGATGCCTCAGTTGGTATTCTAGTGGGCTTTTTATTTGCCTTTAGCCGGGTTGGAACAGGGCTGTCTGCCAGGGTTGATCTCTTGTTGTAAACGATTTGGCTGTGTCATTCGAGTTGTCTTTTCAATGTCTCTCACAAGGCTTTATATAGCCAAAGAATCGTGATTAAAGTATTGATACAAGGAGGGGCGTGGTACCCACGTTACTGAGCCCTATTCCCTCTGTTTTCGGCCTATTCTAGAAGATCACTCTTCTGCTCACGCTTACTATTACCCAGAGTAGAACGAGCTGGCTTATGAGCCGGAGGAGCTATGATCATCCCAGCCTATCAATATTCTGTATTGTTTTGCACCCAAATTCTTTCATACCCTCTGCTCAGGGAAAAGAGCTAACTGCTGCGGGAGGAGGCAACTTCTTTCTTTATTTGTTGGAAGATCGGTGATAACTTTTTTTCGATTGATATTACCGCTTGCCTCTAGAATCCTTTCTTTCGGTTTTAAATCGTGTGGAATTAACATTAACCAAACCAAGGTCTTCTTCTGTCGTCAAAGCAGCCATCAAGGCCGAGTAGAGAGGATGTACAGATGCCCCTGAATGAAGACAGGCTTAGAGGGCTCCTTTCTTGGGGGCATATCAAGAACCTTTCGCTCAACATGATCCTATTTTCTTTCCTAACCTGGATAAAGGAACTTCAACTAGCAAACGAACCGATTCAATACAATACGCGCTCGGGCTTCACTTAAGCTTTGCCGGGTATTGGACTTGCAGGCGAGTTAACCATCTAATCGTTTCAAGCTAGTTTTAGAGGTCCTATTATCCGATGCTCTCCTACTCGTAAAAGGTGCGGGGACTTTTGTTTGATGAGGAGATCCCATTGAATCAGCTCGTGTGATAAGATCCCATGCAGTTTACTCGAAAGGAAATGGAAATTAGTGACTCTCGGGTATCAATCAGAATAAAGGGTATCAAATACCATGGTTAACCCATCTCTAAACTCCGCTCCTCTCCCTATCGGTGATGATAGAGATTTTCTTTCACAGTTCCACTCCGGGACTGCTTTCCTTGCCTTTCCTGCATTACCGGATTGATTGCTTTTCTGCAGTAACCTCCATTCCTGCAGCTGCAACAGAATCAGGAGCAGCCTCTTCTTTAAGTCGATCTGGTCTAGTTCAATCCTTTCGATCATATTCTCCCCTCTCTGTCGAAGTAAAGCTAGAAACCTCTCCTACAGCCCATGGGGAATATAAAGATTAGGCTAGGCTACTACTAAGACTGGTTTAGTTGAGTGAAACGACTGCTTGGTCGAGCCCAAACTCTCCTCTCGCTTTCGATCGAGCTACTCTTTGCCCCTCCCTTCTGTCTTAGTCGATTCCCTCCTCATCTAAAAGTCTCTGGCATTCTCGTCGGTGATTAGCGGGCATGGATCCTTCTTCGAAAGAGACTAGGCGCTGACCGATAGGATTCTAATTAGAAGGAGAGTAGGCGATTACTGACTGAGAGGCGGATACGATTTCACTCTTTGGTGAAGGATTAGGACTTCGGTGGGCGGCTTACCTTATTATCACTCCAAATGGCTCAAGAATAGCTGGGATGGGAGAAGAACTGGCTTTTGGCTGTCTTGCCTTTGCCTGTGAACCTCTTAGACTTGAGGAAAAGGCCAATAGCCGATAGCTGATGTCATCTCTCTTATTCACGTTCATCATAAAAAGAGTCGGAACCAGAAGACGTCTTAACACTTTGATTTGGGAAAGTGGCCACAGCAGACCAAGCCCCCAAAGAGGTTGCCGAGCTCAAAGACGCTCCCCAGAGCTGGAAGACAGAGGGACTAGGCTGAATGGGATGAAGGCTTCGGCTCCCTTGGGCTTAGTCCACCTTAGGATTTTCTCAACTTCAATCCACTAAATAATCTTTTTCCAAAGGTGGTGAAGATCAAAACCAGCACTACGATCCTTCCCTTCTTCAATACAAAAGCACCTCTTCTTTGAGTCTCGCCACTCTTAACTTAAAGAGGATTGAAATCTCTTTTCAAGACCACAAATCCAGTTTTTCATTTCAACTGCCATTGCATGCAACTGGAGCCCTACCCCCATTGAAACTCCCACAGGAACTGGCTCGAAAGGAGAAAGCCTTACTACTGGCAAAGCTTACTTTTTTTCTGCAATTAGGGGGGAGGGGGTGTACCTTACCATTTAGACTCTATGGGCTTCTCTAAGCAATGGAACGCGATGCGCTTACTCTGAACATGGATTACCCCTGCCCTAACCGACAGGCCCTGAAGTCAAGGCAAGAACGTTCCAGATTCATACTTGGCCAATTCCTTTTTTCAACCGAGACCTATCTTTTACCTTCCACGGGTGGTCAGAATCTAGTCATTAACGATTCCTTTCTTATAAGTCAAGTATAGCTAGCCCAAAAGATGCTTCATTGGGACTAAGAACTGAAAGCTCAGACACTATGGAATCAGTGTCACTGCCCCGCTCGCTCCCCGACGCGACGTCAGAAGTCAGAATTGACTAATTAACCTGATTGCCTTTTATCCGCCCATGCGGCATGGAACATTTTTCTTTTTCCTTTTTTACTCTCAAGCAGAGAAAGCTAGCCAAGGGATGCTTTTTCCCAAGAAGCCGATCTGTGGCATCTATTACCCTATTCTTATTCATTCAGCGGAAGCAAGCCTACTAAAGTACTGAACGTGAGTCAGCGACAGAAGTGGTAGATACTGATTCCGTGAATGAAGTTGTCTCGTCTACGGCAGCTGATTCAAAAACAGGAAATAGCTGCGATTACTTATTATCCATGAGAGAACAATCCAATTTTGTCACATAATCAAAGTCACAGCGCATATGCGACATACTTTCCTTGCGTGGGTATCTTCTACAAAGGCAAAGAGTTGGGTTCTCTACCGCACCAAGCCAGCCTTATTTGTTTGGCTTTCCCTTTCTAACCCGCTCAGGACTTCCCTTTCAAGCTTTCTCGAGTCACCCTAACGTAAGGGCTAAGAGACCTTGGCGAACTTCGATCCATTCTATCTTTCTTGTGAGAGTTTCAGATGTTGGAAAGCGGGGATGCGAGTCATCAGTTCTTTCCTTCTATTCATAAGATTTTTGGCTTTGACCAATTCAAGGACAGCGTAGGATGCAGTGGTAGCAGACTCCCTTATAGAATCAATTATAGGTTCGGCGACCGCCAATATGACTTTGCTTTGAAGTCAACTATTGGTGGTGAAATAAATGAATAAATGGAATACATATAAGGAAAGACAGGGACTGACCGGGTTCCTCTTTTCCTGACTACAGAACTAGGGCGGGGAAAGCCCTCGACCGAAAAGCTTATTCTTGGCTAGGCCTTTTCGCTATTTACGAAAAAAGCTGTTATAGGGCCGATCTTGCTCTGGGGCTTATCTGGGACCAATAGGTCCAGCGGGGGAAAACATCCGATTAGGTGAAAGCCTACTTATATCTTTCTCTTCAGCGACATCAGACTTGTCAATCGTCCGATTAGTAGATAGCACCCGACCGGGAAACAGATTTCGTTCCACCACGCAGTGAATGAAATAATTACGTGAAGTAGTAGATCCTTCGGCATCAGATTCTTCATTCAATTCAGTGGCAGAAGTTTTCTCTTTTGCTGATTTAGCAACAGAAATGGTATCGTTCAGCTAAATAAGTTGTTTGTATCAGCTACATAAATCGATCCCGAAACAGCGGATAAGGAAACATCAATCAGTCCCCTCCCGAAGTGGCATCAAGTACCACGGCATCTTGTTCAGCGGTAGCGGGTGATTCAACAACATAAACCGGTTCCGCGGCGGAAGCTGTATCATTTACGGCAGCCTACCTATAAGTATAAGTAAGGAGAGGAGACAGCAGATTCTTAGGAGATGGCCGATAGAAGACACGGTCGTCAGGAGACATAAGACGAGTAAGTGCCATCTTCCTCCGATAGAATAAAAAGAGAAGGAAAGGAAAAACGATAGGCAACATTTTTGTCGCCTTGCCTCCTTCACGATTCAAATGCTCTTCCTTCTTTCGCTTGAGTAGTTTGAAATATCTTATTATAATAAATGAAGTGATGAAGCGAGCGAATCTTATTTTGGGTTGTAGGCCCATTTCGGTATCGTGCTAGTAAGGTAAGCGGCTAGGCAGCTTTTGAATGCGTCCCTGCTATCCTGAGAAAATTTATGATTTATCTTTCTTCGTTGAGGGCCTGACCTTGTTGAGTAAATGTGGATCGAGTTGGATCCGTAGCCTTTCTTAAGTTTTTTGCTTGATCCTTTCCTTTGTTTGGTCTTGTCAGAGCCTCCCGGTTTAGTATAAGAGCTTTTCCGCATCAACCTAAGCCCGACTAGGTGAGAAGCAGTGTCAATTCGTTTATAATAGAAGACCTTTCCGCCAATGCTTCTCCTTGACCGGGAATATGAATGAAGTTTTAGTTTGTTTTTGCCCTTGGATTGATCACTCACTGGACGAGCGTTTGTCTTTTACCAGTTGAGGACCCAAGACCCACACTGCAAGCCTTGTACCCTACCACTTAAACTCCGCTATCAATGTCATCTGGCCCCCTAATTCCATAGCTCCTAGTGCTTCTGCCTGAGAGCAAGTGAGAATGAATTCTGTTTCATACCGGCCTCCCTCCTGCGAGCCAATTCAAAGGAGAAGGCCCCAAAACAAAGGTCTCAAGATCCCAAACTGAAGGTAGAACAGGTCCCAAAGCAAACAACAAAGCTGAATGGAAAGACAGATACCAAAAGCATAAGACGAAGCAATCAGTCTAGTTGGCTTCAGTCGACCAAAAGTCCTGTTTTTTGGCTTTTTCATAGCTAGAAAATTCCACTTTTCTATCGTCTCTGTGGAATAAGGCGCTCTTTGGTTTGGATTCAAGATATTACGGAAAGAGAAGTCCTTTGCCTTAGCACGGGCTAGATAGGGCACCAATCAATAGCAGCACACCTAGGCGAGGAAGAAAGCATTTCAGGCTCTACCACGAAAGGGTGGGTAGAGCAGAAGAGGAAGCATCTTCCATCAGCTTGGACAAGGCAATTGGAAGAAATTCCCCACAAAGCGGGTCAGAAGTGAGATGCGTTTTCCTTCGAAAAAGCACTGCTAAAAGAATAGCTCAGGCAAGGTTTCTCTCCCAACTGCTTTTTTCGGGATGACTTTCACCATCTCCACCCAAAGAGGGATAAGCAGACGCCGGATTCTCCGCTTTCACCGTATTCTCTTCCGAAAGACCGTATTCTATTCTTTTCATGTGAGATGAGAAGGATAGAAAGATTAAAGGCCCTAGAGGAGCGTTGGCATTACTTCGAAGAAGTAGTGCTTTCTTCTATTGTCTCATCAGGGGTTCCATCCGAACTAAGAGAATCAGGACAAGCAATACAGGCGGGAAAAAGATACCTTTTCTATTCGTAGATGCGAAGATTTATGGGTATTCACTCCTAAATCAAGAGAAGGTTGAAGAGTGAAAGGAGAAGGGAGCTTACGTAGCTTAGGGAGACTGGAGCTCGGTAGTCTACCTTAAAACCTCTACCGATTCTTGAACAGAAAGCGGGTATGATGGTTCCCCATTTGGAAGGTTGTTTTACATCTATTGAATGAAGGTGGCATTCAGAAAACCGGGGTGCTATCCATCCTTGTCTTCTGCTTCCTTCTCGAGGAATATTAATGTGCAGCTGATTCAATTACAGTGGTTCGTAGAAAAGTCTCTATTTATTTCAGTCCTACGACATCAAATTGTGTATATAAGAAGAGTTCTTTCTCTTTCTTAATCTTCAGTAAAAGTAAGTTGATGAGAAGCCTCCGCCCTTAGGCTTGTAACGACAGCAAGAGTTAACGATCTTTTGTGCCCCTTGCTCGGCCAGCCCTCACAATCGGTTGGTTGCTGTTACTGGAAAAAATCGTTCTATGTGCTTGTTTGATTTGGAGAGTGCGCCACCTTGCTCCACTTGATGTTCGTATGCTGTCTTCTCTCTCCCACCCACTGAGGACGAAGTTAAACAGAAATTGGTGCCGAGGACAATCCGCGAACCCACGTTCATCAAGCGCTTCGCTGACATAAGTTGAGGCCGAAGAACTCTCATCCGATCCGCTTTCTCAAGGAATACATAGATGTCTTCGCTTGGAGTTTTGACCAAAGGACTCGACCCGCCTGCGCAATCTCCTCAGATGTCCATGGAATCAGAAATTTGATCTCTCTCCGCTTACCAAGGGTATGATTCCCTTGTTCAAAAGTGCTTCCGATTCTAGGTGAACCGAATCCGGTGCTTTTCTCTTCCCGAGCGTTGGTCTCGTCTTGGTTGACTGCTTTACTGTTCTTGACGAAGCTCCTGGTGTCAGGTGTAGATGAAAGAAAGAAGAAATAAAGGCCATTTACCATACTTCCTTACTCCTACTCCCCAGGGGAGGTTGAGAAGAAGCTGTTCTTCCATTCCTCAGAATGACTCTTTGCACGATGTAAGGTAAAGGAACCAGATGACATAAGGAGTGATAGAGAGATCGAGGCTTTGATCGCCCACGAAAAAGGCAGTAGAGATGGCTCTTGGATTGGGAGGTTTAGCAGCGTTCTTCTTTTCCTATTTTTTGAAATTCTTGCTGCAATCTCTTATTTCCTGATAAAGAAGAAAAGATTGACGGTCAGAAGAAGGAGAGAAAGAAGGCCCCACATGTGGAGTTCAAACGAGTAGAGTACCCTCATGTTACTTGCTGAGATAAAATTAGCCACAATGGGCTTTGATCGAAACAGAATTGTAGGTGAAGGGGCATCCGGTCTATAAGGGGTTTCTTCCATCTCATAAAGACTTTATCTTGTTCTTATAGTTGCTAATTCTACCTGCTCGAGAAAGCTTTCTCAATCTTCAATCTTTTAAGATTCACCGTTCACTGGCCCAATCAAAGCCTTTCGTCTACCACCAGCGACAACTAAGGCTTCACCCGCAATTGAGTTCTCGATCTCACCTAGCATAAAAGAGAATCTAATCCCTACTCGCCTAAGGAACGGAGTTTGTCGCACGAGGAACTTTCTTACTGGCCCTAAAGGACTTAAAGACTTTCAAACTAAGGCCCTTGTTGGTTACTCCGATTAAACCATGGGGAAGGTGCGAAGCCTGATTGACCTAATTAATATTGCCATCTTGCCCCTTCTCAAGATGAGACTGTTGGGATTGAGCTTGAACGGGGTTCATTCGCAAAAGTTGGGGAATCCAACCTCCTGCTGCTGTCTGAACTGCCACCTCTGCTCCAATACATAAGCTCCAGCTGAAGTGTAGCAGCTCCGTCCCATTCATCACTGCTTTCTGTTCAAAAGAAAAGAGCTGCTCCTCTCCGATCTAAGTCCTCTCTCTAGTCAGAAATAGCGTAAGTTAATCAGGATGGATCGACAGGCTTTCCAAACCTACCGGTCTCTTCCTCGAACCTAGCATTGCTGCCTGGCCCATCAACTTGATATGATGCACACTCGGTAAGGTCTTACCATTCCCCCTTATCCATATTCTGGGAACCTCGGACGATAGCTTTCCCCCGGATCGGACGCCAGCTAAGGCCTTCTACCGCAGCGGACCCACAGGCCAATGCCAATCTCTCAGGGCAGGTTCTCTTTCATCCTTACTTTCATCGGGGACAGGTCCGGGGTCTGGGTCGTCGATACGATGAACGGGAAATCCCCCGATCTTGCTTCATTGAAGTCCCTCATGGAAGAAGAATTGGCTGATGTAGAAGGCTTATTTGTTATCGTATCCACCACATAGTTTACATACTATGACAAGCTGACTCCAGCGCCTATAGTAATAGTTATACTAAAGCTAAAGAGATCCCAATAGTCAATCCGCTACGCCCCATTGTTGTCAACGAACAATCACCTTGCCTTACTAATATATGAATTCTTGCGCATTGTCTTCCTCCAACAGGAAAGAGAGAAGCTGATTCTAGGGATGCCTATTTGTCCACATCAGAAGGAAAGGAATCAGTCCCTTTTTGCAGCAAGAGAGGAATTCCTCTAAGCCGTATCATCTATGTTAATAGCATTTATCGATGCTTCTCCACACTGTCCTGGTCTCACGATGTGGATTCGAACCACTGCTTCTCCTTATTGTCGTGATTGGGTCTATCGTCCTCCTCATTATAGTCCTCCTAAAAGAAAGAGCATTTCGTCGGAATACATCTTGTCTTTTCACCTGAGTAGTCCTATGCATAGTCAGTACTATAGCCCCAATCATGGCTACTAATAAAATCAGACTAGGAACCAAAAACCAGACGGAATAGTAGGTATAAAGTAAATTGCCCAATGTTTCCAAATTAGTCCAACTTCGTATCTTTCCGGCATAAACCGTATATCTCAGAGAAGTCGTATTTCTTTGAGTTGGTAGTAATGGAATGGTTTCATTATCTAAAATGAAGAACATTTCCCACCAAAAGATCAGTCCAATAATACCACTCACTGGTAAATAGCGCAATACTTCTTCGTGAATCTCCGCTATTTGAATATGGAACATCATAACAACGAATAGGAATGAAACGGCTATAGCTCCTATATGAACTACTGGGAAGATCATAGCGGAGAAGTCGAGACCTAACAAAAGAAGTAAACCTGAAGTGTCGCGAAAGACTAGGATGGAAAACAAAACGGAATGTACCGGATTTTTAGCACGTGCAACCATCAAACCAGAGACCAAAGCAGGGCTCGACAAAACAGAAAGTATCATGGTACGTCGTCCTTCCCTGAAATGGAACTTTCATGCTGGAGCAAGAACTAGCATGAAAGTCGATCTATTACGACCAGCGCGGTTGTTCGTATTTCATTTTCTTTTTCCAAGCCCTTCTTAGAAAGCACTCACTGAGTTACTTACGGAATTTCAAAGAGTCGTCCAAGAGCACTTCGTTCGACTTGCATGTATAGCTAGCGCTCCTTCTGAGCCAGGACCTTGACTATGAAAACGAGTAGTTCGTAGCCACTAAAAAGTATAATTGATTAAATCCAGCAAATTCAGTAGCTCCTCGCAGCCCCAACTATGAGTGGCACATAACAGCACATCATAGTAGGCATCCTTAAGAAAGCCGTACTGAATAGCTTGATCCCCAAACACGGTTCTAATAAGATCCGGCAGGGTCCATTCCGAGGGTAATACCCTCCCGGCTTCATGCACACATTTGTCATACTGATAACAAATCTGATTAAATAAAAAATCAAAGTCAGGTGCAGCACTTTGCGCGTCGGAAAAAGTGGAAGAACTCATGGAGGAGTCCGAAGAAGGAAAAGAAGACAAATCATCTATGATAAAATTGAGATCGCTAAGTGTTGGATTACCATAAAGTATAAAATTTGTCATTTTTTTTTTCTTTCTTTCATTCTTTGACTGCTCTGCTCCCCCCCCCAAAAAAAAGAGAGACTGATTCTGACTATACCCATTCAGGAAATCACTGGTTGGGTTGGTCCAACCAAGAAAGACATGGGAGTTTTCTTTTGGGCGTCAGATTCTATTTCTATACGATATTTCTAATTACCTAAATAGAATAATAAATACTGTAGTTCGAACTACAGCTCGACTTCCTTCTTCTTTTGGGTCTGCTTTGTCTTGCCGGGCTTAGACTCTTTCACATAGTTTAATTCGGCTAAGACATCCTCCATATGGCCGGTGTAAGCTTTTTCTTCATTCTTACCTTAGTATTAAAGTTTATAATGGCGACCCTGTCCGTCTTGTCTGAATGACGAACCTTGAACCCAGCAAGTCAAGTAATGAGGCCTTTTTTCACTATGGATCTCGTACTCTGTCCCCTGTGTATTTCGACGGCTCCTTCCTGCTGCATAAACCCCTATGGCACTGGCACTTCGGTATCTATCTATCTCGAAAAGGCCAGCACCGGATTAGCCATGCCATCTGAATGAATATATGGATAGATTAGAATCTAACTCTTTTTTTTTTGTTAGTGCGTGCCCCCTCTGAAGTGCAATTATAAAGTAAATAGCCAGAGGCTCTGCAAGACCTAGTCCAAGTATCATAGCATAGGAGGGTGAACTTGGGCTGGGGGGTTGGTTTTCAGTGTACCTGAGTACAAGATCGAAAAGAATGCTTTGCCTGACTATGTCTTTTCGGTATGCCACTACGCCAGCAGAGCGAATGAACATCAATCCAACCAATATGCACTCACTAGAACTACTGCTACTTGCTCTTGACTTGAGATCGACAAATCGTGAGTTAATAGAAGTCTTTCCTTTTGAGCAGGAACGATTAAACGACATTCAAAACCGCTGTGTTAAGACGACATTTTTTCTTGTCTCCGAAGAAACTCATAGTTCTGAGGTTAAGAAAAACTTGTCTGTTGTCTTCGAGTGCCCGGAGGTACCTGATTCTGATTTCCCTATTTAGATGGTGATATGGAACCAGAATATGAACTTGTTATGAGTGCTCTCCCTTGTGTTTTCAATCTTTTATTCCATCAAAAATTTTGCTATGTTTAGTGATAGCCTCTTTCGTATCGACCCGATCAGAATCTCACAAACTGATGTAGTTGGCTGGGGGAAACGTAGAGCTTCTTTGACTGCAAACAGGCTTCTGGCTTGATTGAGTTTTGACCGATAAAGGACAAGCGGAGGCAGCTTCTTCGTGCGGCGCGCTAGATAAAGCAGATAAAACTATATACGTCGTTTTTCAGCCCCTACTCCTAGAGGCAGGCTGCCCTATTGATCGCCGCTTCACCACTGGAGTTTTTTTCTTCCTTTGAGATATTCTCTTTTTTCCTGGAAGAGCAAAAAGCAGGGAACTGGCACCAAATCCAGTGCAGAGGCAGAATACTGGGCTATGTTTGCAGTCACTAGTGAAGTGGTTTGGTTATGCAGGCTTCTATTTGATCTGGGGATTCCTCTCTATCCACTTCCTTGTTCATAACTTGGATTTGGATACCCTCTTTTTCCGATTATGACATCTTCGGAGTAAGGATTTGCTGCTAAAACCGGATAAGCATGAAGTTACTTTGCATTCGATTCCTATTCTTTTACTATGTCCTCGGACATTAACCTTTCAGAAGCCCTTTTTCCACTTGCTTGAGTGTTCTAATCTTTTCTTTCGAAAAAGAATTAGATATAGTGGACCGAGTATATTAGATCTCAAAAACCGTAACGTAAAAGGGCTTAAGGCATTGGTTTGTGGCTTAAGTTTTGATTTATGTTAACATACAGGAAAATTCAATCCAGCAGCAGCGAAAGCTCTCCTGTTAACTTTTTTAGAAAGTGCTTTATAGCCATGTAGGCTATGTCAACTCAAAGAAGAATGAAACAAGTAAAAATGCTTTCCGGCTCAATTGTTTGAAGCGTTAAGTAGGGTTTCTCTAAAAGAGGAGAACACAAGTTCGGGCAATAAATAGCCCAGTCGCCTCCTCGAAGCGGTTTGTTTGTCAACCACGCTTCCCAAGAAAAAGACTTTTTAATAGACCAATTTATGAAAAACTTTTATATATGCCCTGGCTACAATAGGCCTACTAGCGCTCGAGAAGTCATTCAGTTCCTTGCTCAATGCTTCTTCTTCTTATCTTTAGCCCGAAGTTGATGCTGCTTTAGCTGATACTCAGCCTGCTATCTAGCTTTGAAAATCCAGGAAGTAGTATCTAAAGCGGAGGAGAGTGGAATTCTCAATTAGGATCTTTTTTAATGCTGGTGATAATTGGCTTCCGTCAACAGGGGACTTTTTTACATATGTTCGAAATCGCTCTGTAACTCGAGCGCCCGCCCAGTCCCTTAGCCAAGAAAGAGATCTATTTCTGCTAATAAGTGACGTCACCTCTTTTCCTTCTTCCTAGCTCCCCGAAAACAACGTTCGACTTGCATGTGTTAAGCATATAGCTAGCGTTCCTTCTGAGCCAGGATCAAACTCTTCCTTTGACTATGATTGGGCCCTGCAGTGGTAGAACCTGGTGAACCGGGCGTACGTATTGACTTGCCTTTCTTCTCTTATGATAATTGAGACTTGATTTAGAATAAGAAGAGAGGACCGTCTTTGCCTTAGCAGTACGTCTAAGTTCCGGTAGTTTAAGGCGAGATCTAGGTAGAGCGATTGAACGTGGAAATCGAGCTGACAAGCTATGGCATGAATGGAGCTTCTTAACGTTTAGGCTACTACTTAACATGTTATTGCTCTTTCTTAGTTAGATAGTAAGCAAGATCGTAGCGTGGAAAGTATTGCTTCTCTTATGATATTGTTGTTTTGTTGTAAACCTGAATAAAAAATATATATCTAATTTATAGGCTATATATGACTTCCATTTTGATCTTCCACCTTAATACTAGTATACGGAACACCAAACGCTTGACCTGCCAATAGTAATAATTCTTTCAAGTCTGGTCTTGGACGACCTCGAACCCCTGAGCAAGATTTCGAGTCGAATATTCAAAGCTTTTGAGTAAGCAAGATAGATGGATTTAGAAGCAAGTGAAAGAACTAGTTGCATAGATATAAAGAAAGTCGTTTATCTTCAGAGGGGGATATGAGGGTTTTGAGATCGGTTCTGACGTCGAACAGGTTATCGACCCGAAAAGCTCCACAGAGCTGTCGTATGCGGGTACTACGAGGCCCACGCCTTTCTTGATCGCCTCATTCTTTAACTGGATGAAGATGTGGCTAAAGTATATCCGAGGGTAGCGTATATTACGCTCGAGGTCTCTCGAGCCTTCTGTTGTACCAATGTCCCCGTTTTAGGAAGAAGGTAATGAAATTCCGGTATGGACTTTTTTTGTTGTTACGACAGGCGGGGAGCAGTGCCCTATTGGTATAATTCCTGCTTCCCCTTGGTATCCCATTTCATATATCGGAAGAGAGCTTCAAGAAAGCATCCATATCAATCAAATTCCTTCCTTGCCTTTGTCTGTCGCAGTGATTTCATAGTGACCCCCTACTAGAATATCTATGGAATTACTCGATCCATGAAGCCTCTCTTCCCCAGTCTCGGAATCTTTCTCTCTCTCGAATGTATGCCCGGTTTTCGTCGAATCTTTTTGATTACTTTCGAAAACAAACAAACCGTCTTGACATGATGAATAGTGGTGCCCACCTGCAGAGCCTAGTCCCCCCTGCAGCCTTTGAAGTAGACTCTTTCTCGAGTGTGATCCTATCCCCAAAGCCTTTTTGCAAAAAGAGTAGGTAGCGAGATAGATGACTAAAAGTTTTTTATAAAAGCGGATGCTCTTTGCCCTATATATTTTTTTAGTAAAGTCTAAACGCCCTGCAATCAAACAATCGGAAAGCCTTTTGACAACCTTACTAATAGAAAGGGGAAAGATGTGCTCAATCCGTTGCTTGTTGCTCCAACTTATTAGTAGGAGCTCGTTAGCCTTTTCCGCAGGCTGCTATGCTAGTTGTAGCGCGCTAGCGCTTTACTAATAGAATATCAAAGTAAAGGGGACTCTATCCAGATCTAAATAATTCGCTAAAGAGCCTTCTTCTAACTAGGAGAGTCAGCAAGCTACCGGAAGCAAAGCTTCTGATCTGGCCCCCTTTAAATTTCCAATTCCTCCTTTTCGTTCTACTTAGGTGGATCAATCCGAACTGTCGACAGAATATAAAAGAGGTTTTTATTCCACCTCAACGAACTCATGTGGACACTCCTCAGCCCGAGGACAATCTCTCAAATAAACATTAAGATGTTGACCCGTTTTTCTTTTCTTTGCTGATTCCTCTCAATGAAATTTGCCATGTTGCACTAAGTTACTTACGGATGTATGCATGCAGTCCGGGAACACTTTGGGGTGAACACCCATCCAAACAAGTAGGGTCAATAGTTCAGCATTTAGGCCGTAACATTTAGAAACAAAAAAAATACCCAACAAGTGCTCTCCGAACCAAGCTAGATAGTCTCCTATCACTAGGCTCAAAAACCAACCTGGACTTTGATCTTATTATTCCTACCGAATATCAAAACCATAAGGATTGTTTCCAGCCATGAGTTCCCATATGACATAAGCGCTCTTGGGTGGGCTAGGCCATTCCATCAAATCTTTGAGAAGGGGCCCAATCTCGTATTTGATGGTCGGCGTGGCGATAGGCTTCGCTTCTACTCTACGACTGCCTCCCCAGCCGTTGCAAACACTGAGCGAGAACGGTAAGGGGCGCACAAACAATGTCGTTGCGCGGGGATGCGATTCGCCAAGCTAAGCTGGGGCAAACAAAGCCGTCCGGCCCTACCGGATTAGGAATGCGAAGGCCTTTCCTTCGAAAGGAGACCAGAAAAAGAAAGAGCTATGCTATTGACCGACCCTTTCGTAGTGACTTCGAATCAATAGGCCTCTCCTTTTTTCTCATTTTGTTTGAGGCGGGCCGAATAGAGAATGAAATGTAGAAATAGGGGAAGGGTTCCAACAAACCTTTTTTTGGTTTAAGGGCTGTTCGCCCTACCGAAGTACCAAAGGCTTTCGAGGCGCTTACACCTCCCTATTACACGACCTAAAAAAGGCTTTCAGTAGCGCCCTTAGAATCTAAGCCTTTTGAAGCGCCAGTAGTTGTAGCTGTGGGTAGGGCTTTCGTTCTTATCGCTCCGGGTTTCGATCTATATGACCTCCGTGCGTGGCGTGATAAGGAATCCTAGAAAAGATCGATTGAGACTCCTCCCCCGGTTCCACGAAGATCTCTACGTACTTGTCCAGTCCAGGACAACTGAGATCCTCCGGTCTGCGTGCGTGGGAGCAGCTCAAACAAAGAAGAGTCTGGTCTGGTCTGAATTCAGGCCCGGCCCGCCCGTCTGCTGCTAGGTCCGGGAATGGCGCCAGGCCTTGAGTCGAATTGATCGTGTCATGTGCAACGTCCATCAATGATGGTTCATTAATGTCCATTGATTTAGACTCCTTCCCCCTTCCCAACTACGAATAAGATCGAGAGGAGCCCGAAAGCCCCCAAACCAAAAACGGAAACGGAAGCCTTTCGATTCACTCCCCATTCTCTCTTAAATAAAGCTCGCCCTCGAGCCCTGGGCAGATCGGCCGGGTCTTTCCCTGTTGTTCTGTTCCCGTCACGATAAAGGCGCACGGAAGAGGTATGCCCAGCGCGCGGAGGATCCGTTGAGAGTTTCTGTTGTCTCGGTAGGGAACTGTACAATCTTTTCCCCTATTGTTTGATCCAATATTGACCGGGGACGAGCCCCGACTTGACTTCCATAGGTCCTTGGGGTTTCCCCCGTAGCGGTCCTTTCTTTTAATAAAGCGGAGCGGGGCTAATTTCTCGTACTTGCTCAGTGTGCCCCCCTTTCGTCGAGTGCCCCGCCCGGTTCACTGGGCTGTTGGCCTAACAAGCACTTGCCCGCTGCTCCTGCCGCCCGCTTGACGGGCGGAGCGCTCGTTATCCTTACTGTTCTCTCTGCTGGGGGCCCTCTCATTGCTCTAGCCATAAGCTATGGCAGCTCCAGCTCGCAACCACAAGGGCCCGCCCTGCGAGGCCAGAGCGGGCTCAGCAGTCAGCCTCCATTCGAATTACATTAGGGGGTCTTTCGCTTTTGCCAGATCTAGAGAGATACTACGAGTCCTCCGTCCCAGATTCCATCGCCGCGGCTATCTGGTTCACCGGTACTACCAAAAAGTCTCATGCTTACGTTACTGTTATTGATGGTTTTATTATTTTGGACTACGAAGGCCCCGGTCGTGCTTCTGGTTTCCATTCCCATAATCATATTGATAATAAATCTCCTCGTGCTCTGCCATAAGAACTTGGAGTCCGTATCATGGTGAAGGTAAGGTAACGCTGTGATTCTTGCTCAAAAAACAGACCGAACGCGTTCGAGTTATTGGCTCGTCCAACCCGGCAGCATTCATGAGTCGCTCGTTCAACTGTCCCTCGGAGACACGGTCGAGAAGTACCATGCATGGTTGCCCTCCGTCCTTTCTTTCTCTCAGTCCCACCCAGAAAGATACGGCTCAGCCAAAAAAAAGTGAACGCCCCTGCGCGAGCCTTATTTTATTAGTAAGGTAAAGCTTTGGCTCCCTAAAGACTAAAAAAAGAAATAAAAAAAGGGGAGGGGCTTCTGCAACGGGCTATGCCACCCAAACCAACTAAGGGAAGTCGCATCCGTCCCATCGCAAGCACCTACAACGTCATGATCACATTGGTTTACCCTTTTTTCTTTGGTAGTTCAACGGACGGTCGCCCCTCCAACAAGAAAAGGTATAAATATAGAGACTTCTCTGCCATTTGAATCGGAGAATTTATGGAGGAAATCGGATTTTAAATTTCCAGAAACCACACGATTATATAGCCAAAGGGAATACGCCGCGCCTAAAATCATCCCAAGCGCGGCTAATGTGGCTACTAAGCTATTTCTTTGGAAAACTCCTACTAAGATGAGAAATTCCCCGATAAAGCTGCTAGTACCAGGTGAACTCATATTGGCCAAAGTAAAAGAAAAGAAAATGGTAGAGAGATTCGGCATGGTGCTCACTAAACCCCCGTAATATCTAACAAGTCGAGTCTTATGTCGGTCATATAGAACACCAACACATAGAAAAAGGGCTGAAGAAACCAGTCCATGACTTAACATCGGTGAAATGCTACCTCCAATTCCCTGTATGTTCGATAGAGCCAAAGATCCCCCCCACTGATCGGAGTACGCCGATTACCCCCCGAACCGTACAAGATAGTTACCACCTATCATACGGCTTTCTAACTTCACTTCTTTTTCTGGTCGTTCCGCTCTGTCGATCGATGGTAGTATAAGAGATCTTTAACCCCCCGAAGTTATTTACATAAGGGTTCCTGCTTCCTACCCATAGTTAGCATGTATCTCCCCGGGTCATACTTGAGTATCACATCGTAGACCCCCACCCCAACTCTATCTTCCTTATCAGTGAACCGGAACATAGTGCATAGGTACTCTTCAATGCAGCGGGGACGAGACGACGTGACATACTACGATCACGTACAAAAGTGCTGCCTATGGAACCTCTCAACAGCTCCCGTTCTTTTATGAGGTCCTATCGGGATAGGTAGGCCCAAGCCTTTCCCTTCCCCCCGACCGAGCAGTAGTTCCCCGCGGCCGGCCAGTGGCGGCAGAAAACGAACTCGGGCGGGCTCCGCGCGGTTCGCGTTTTCTTGTGTTGAGAGCTTCTCATTTTCTTATATTATAGAAGCCCGCGTCCACGCCGGGGACGGGTAAAGCCCAGCGAAGCAGCAGGGAGCACTGAACAATGGGGGGTGAGGGCGACTCCGCCCATGGGTTGAACCACACCACAGGCTGAAGTCCTTCCACGGCGGGAGAAGAGCAGCGCCCTCGTTGTCGGGCCGGAACAAGAAAGGGAAGCTAGTCGTTGGAGGGAAGACAAGGCTCGTGGAGTGCGACTCCACAGAAGAGCCTTACTCTATAGGGGCGCTAGCGCGCTACAACTAGCACTTTGAAGCCAGCTGAAAAACGGATGCGCGCTAGTAGCGCGCAACGGCTTTCAAGCTTTACTAATAGGGCTTTATAGAGAGAGGTGAGTAAGGGGCTCGCTCCGCTTTTGTTGCGGAGTTCGCTGCCTTCCCACCCCTGCTTAGTGTTCCACTTGTGATTCTGGATGCAGTGGAGGATTTTGATAAATGCGCCCGAATGTTCTCCCTCCCCCCATAAGACTCTATTTCTCTTTCCTCCCCGAGAAAGAGAAAAAAGAGAATCAATCCTTTCTTCTCTTCTTTCATGTGAGAACGGCCCTATCTTGTATCGAAAGGTTTTTCGTGCTATACACCACGTTGAGAAAGACCAACTTCCTATGTATCGTACCTTTTTTACCTCGAAAGGGAGGTCCCCCTTATGATGCTACGGTCGGCTGTCCGAAGTGCATGCAGGGGGTAACCTCGGATAGGATAGGATTGCGCGTGCCGGGCCCTTCGGGTGTCATATTTTGGCCGAGTTTACCGTACCTCCGGCCCTTATGTTACGCGACCGTAATATTTTGTTACGTTCCACCGCGGTTACGCCAGAAATAAAAGGTTCCACACGAGCTCTCGTTCTGCGGCGTGGTGGCAGGACCGATAGGGGATTGGCTCCGGGTGTAGATAGGGTAAAATCTACAGGGGTCATGCAAATACATAGGCCCCTTCCCTTCTCTTTTGGATGAATGGGGTGGTTTAGAAGGCGCTTTCCGATCTACGGTCCCTCGGAGCGAAGGGTTAGGCAGGTAGTATGGGCCCTCTGACTTCCAGCTATGTGCCGTGCGGCTCCCGCGAAGCGAATGAAGGGAAGCTCTCAAGAGCTTTTTCCGCCAGCGGCTTATGTAGTGGTCGGCCTTATAAAGCTCGCTAAGCTTCGCTTCCCCCCCCCCTTTTCCCTTATTAAATAAAGTGGAAAGGCTTCACTTAGTAGTCGGCATTCTATAAGCGACTTGCCGAGTCTACGAAGCTTTGCTTCTTGTAGTTGGCCCGTAGTAATGTCTTCTTTCATTTGCTTGCCTCCTTCTAGCTCAGAATGCTTGGCCTCCTGCGCCAAGTCGATCTTTTAGGCTTGGCTTCGTCCCGGAAGCGAAGCTTCTACGACGAGTCGCTTCCCCCCCTCTCTACTTTCTCTGGCGGAGAAAGCTCGAAGAGCTTACGCTGACTCTCAGCCTCTTTGATTGGTAGGCGGGCGGGCCCCCCCTACTTAAGATTCCATTCATAAGGGTCATTTTTTGTTGTCGTGACGCTTTGGTTAGGCCGACTACTATACTATAGGCTACTTCTAGCTTCTATAGCGGCCCTTCCACTTTGGTGTAGTTGTAGTTTGTATTGGTACTAAATGAATATATCAAACCAAACACAGGCGAGCAGTATAAGCCCTTCTCCGGCCTGGGAAAAGCAGCGAACTCTAGAAGCTAGGGCGTTGTTCACCTTTGGGCACGAACACTATTCCGTTCTCAGCGGAAACCCGCCTTAGAGATTGAACGTCGACTTATCTTATTGCCGTTCAATCTAAGACAGCGCTGATAGCTTGTAGTGAACAGCCCCCTTATGAAACCAACCGAAAGCAGCCTTTGGTACTTAAGTAGTTAAGGTTTGGAACCCTTGCAACTATGATAGAAAGCCGTTTGCTTGTGTCCAAACCCTTCGCCTTCCTTTTGAATCAAAGTAGGCCGCGACTGTTGTATTTTAGTCGGTCGGGGGAAGCTACCGCTTATACGACAGCTCCGCTTCCTCGTCTTGCTTCTGGCAAAGCTTATACTTTGCTTGCTTCTCTCGCGTTTGCTTGCGCGAAGGCTTAAAGTCCTTTTTTCTAGGTCCAAAAGCTTCCGTCAAAGCAAAAGATCTGATCCAACAGAAATCCCGCATATTGAGCGCAGCTGATATGCCGGCTACGGCTAGGCGATCATATCATGCCATAAAAAACTTTTATATGTATAGAGGGATCCCCTATCTATACAGATAGAATAGATGTTCATGGATAGACAGACATTCCATTTATTCTTAGTTTTGGGGCTGAAAAAGCTCGTCGATCCAAATGAATCATTCTTCTGGTCTCTCGAGCCCCCCCGCCCCGAAACTGACCCACAGCACAGCGCCCATTCGCTTTGCGCGCGGGAAGGCAACGAAGTTCAGTTCATGAGACCGCGGCGGAGTGGAGCAGCCGCGAAACTCTTTTTCCTTAGCTGGATCTCGCTGGTGCCACCTAAACGGTAAGTAGGCGGCGGATGTGTGACGTTTGGAGTTGTCGTTCGTGCACCTGTCCCCAATGGAAGAATGAGTGATCCGTTCCCCTGCGGATCATGGCCTTACCACTCGGTCCCCGATGGCCAGCGGGGGATTCGGTATAGCAGCTCTCGTTCGTTTGCGCTACGCGTTCCCGCTGGACTGGACGCGTGTTAGCTGTAGGAAGTATGGTTCCGAAAGTGACTTCGGTTCGCCAGTTCAGGCTCAACTCCTCGCTTTACGTTAGCGGACCCACAGGTCGGGCCGCGGCTCTGCGCTCTTTCTTTCTGTGTGGGACGATGCCGGGGAGAGAAGGGAATGCATCGAAGCGGCGAACAACAACAACACAACTACATTTTGGCTTTTCCCTCCATGAGATGAGCCCAGTGCATTGGACCGATGGATAAGAGAACTGAGCTGGCCTAAAAAGCGCTTGGGCGCTCTACGTACGATGTAGACTCCATCAGATACATATCGATTTCTTTCTGATGGATCAAGAATAGATAGTTGTCTCATCAATAGATAGAAATAGGGGATTTCCCCCTTTTTTTATTGATAGATTCCTTCTCTATCTATTCCTAGTCTTTCGATCTCTCAGAACAGATCAGGCTATCTATCAATCGATTTGAAAATAGCACGTTCATATCGCTTTTCGTTCATTTTCGCCACGCCAACATAGCCGCCATAATAAGAAGCAGGCGAAGCAGCTAGAGGCGCTCGCCTCTAGCCCTTAAATTCTTATTTACAAATGAATTGGGAAAGCCAACAGAAAGATTCGATTCTGACTTCGTGGAGCCGGTGCTGCTGTTGCCTGCGCGTAGGGCCGTCCCCCACTCCCGCCCCGGGGCGCTAAGGGGCTTTTTTTTGGAACAGACGGCAGTGTTTTGCTGACGCCTCAAATCAAGCTTTTGTTGCGACATGCTATGTTTTCTCCCCCATTGCTAGTAGGTTTATGGGTCGCACGCCCGGCACACATGTTTTGGCCTTGTGTGTCCATAACTCAAAATAGGTGACCTAACGGCCGCCGCCCGACTAAACATACCAATAGTCACCAGATTCATATGGGCTACTGAGGAGTAAGCAATGATCTTCTTAAGATCGATCTGTCTTGAAGTGGTCAAGGAAGTATATATTATAGCAATCGCGCTTAAAGTATAAATGAAAGGAGTAAAACAAAGTGTCGCTTCGGGAAACATGGGTATTGAAAATCTTAAAAACCCGTAGGTTCCTAATTTTAAAGGAATTCCTGCCAAGATGACGGATCCTGCCGTAGGTGCCTCTACATGAGCTTCGGGTAACCAAATATGAACAGGTACCATAGGCACTTTGACGGCGAAAGAGGCGAAAGAAGCAATCCATAGAAAGATTTGGCGCCGCTCACTAAATTCTGTGGTTAATGATATTTGTAAATCGGTGGTTCCTGTTTGGAGAAGAATCAACAGAATAGCTAATAGCATAAAAACAGATCCAAGTAAAGTATAAAGGAAAAACTGATATGCTGCCTTGATCTTTCTTTGTCTCGAACCCCATACCCCTATAATAATGGTAGAGTAAGGGGTGGCCCCAAAGCGGAATTGACCGGTGGTGGTCGGTCGAAGCTCCAGTAGGTAGCCACTCCCTTCTCAGGGAACCGTACGTGAGACTTCCGCATCATACGGCTCTGTCCCGAGCTTCCGTCGTCGGCCCTTGTCATTAGACCACTATCTATGCATGTATTTTCAGCCTGGACTCTCGAATCTTTTGCTTTTCGGGTGATGGCGAACAATGCAGCTTGCGTTGCGGGGGATGCCCGCCCGTAGGGCCCGGCCTGCTTCTCGCCCGAAAGAACCGCTCACTAGCTAGCCGGACTAGTGGGGGCCCCATCTGGAGACATACTGAAAACCATGCCTTTCGAACCGAACGCAACGCCCGTCTTCCAAATCAAAAGATAAAAGGGCTCGTTGGAAAGAAAGATGGAGTTCGGCCTGTAGAGCACCTGTAACGCACAGTCAGGTTGCTCACGCAGCGGATCTCTATCTATAGATAGAGAGAGAGAGAGAGAGAGAGAGATGTGAAAGTAATAGCCTTATGTTATAGCCGCCCCCCCGACTTACGGCCTTTACGCTACTACTATTGTGATGTGAGCGGTTCAAATTGGTTTGATCTTTCCGGCCGGAACTTGTACGCAGCACTTATACGGAGGTGCATGCATAAAGGTTTGAAACTCTTTTCTTATCTGAATCTTAAGGACAGAACCCTACCCTATTCTCGAACCCTCTGCCGAGCTTAACCCTGCCCGCATTTCCTTTTGAAGGGGGCCAAAGAAATGTCTCCATCTGCTGCCAACAGTCTTTCTTCGGAATTATACTGAACGGGTCGATCCTCCCCCCCCGTTAGTTTTAGAAACTTTTCTTAAGGTCTCCTCGCCAAGAGCTCCCCGGCGACGACAGAGGAGCCAACCCGCCCGCTGTGGCGGGGCGGCTTTTTTGTTTCACAATAAGACCTGGACGATTATCCCTACCCTCGGTAGCTTACGAGTTTACGTCCATCCCTGGTCGGGTACAGTTTCCTTTCGATTTCTCCCTTGTAGCCGTTACCCGAATTCGCGCAAGTGTGTCCACACCCCCCAAAATGACTTGACGAGGAATCCATTCTCGCGAACAAACACAACCCCTACACACACCTAGGAGCACCCCTTCCTGCATATCCATACAAGAC